AATAATAGATAGTAAATGGATCGGGTTAAAAATAAATGAGTTGTTAGTCGTAGAATATTATTCCCGACAGACTTGAACCTAACGAACATAACAAAGAAAGAAAGGGGGTTCAGACAATTATGTCCCCTTTTTTCAACGAAAAAGTAAATAGATCTAAGGGCCTTGATTCGCATTTTTCTCATTCACATATCATATCATAAATCGCTCCCGTATCACAGTAATGGAATTAGGAATAGAGGTTTTTATCCAAAAAACTATTGGAATAATCATATGAATTGTTATTTGATTTGATATATTGTGGTCGGTAACGCTGGTGAATTAACAGAAACGGAAAGAGAGGGATTCGAACCCTCGGTAAACAAAAAGCCTACATAGCAGTTCCAATGCTACGCCTTGAACCACTCGGCCATCTTTCCTACATAATCTTATTATTGACCATAAACCGAATGAATAGCGAGTTACTCATATTATTTTATTGCAGTACGGGCACAACCGAAGTTCTATAGGAATAAAAAATTCCTTTCAAATTTCATATTTATCAACAACAACTTCTCTTATCATTTATCCCCTTATCATCTATCCCATAGATCTATTCCAAATTCATGAATCGTACTATGGATTTTTCTATTGCATTTCCATGGTATAATGATTATTCCATCCCTTTTCTTCCTTGGATCATAACCAAATCCAAATTTCTCGAGTTATAAGAATCCATAGTAAAATAAAGTCCTTGGTTATTCAACTTAGATGAAATAGTAATAGTTCTGCTCATTTGTATACTACGAAATTTATATGAAATTCAATCTGATTCAAAAGTCTCCTATCCCTCTTTGTCCGAAAAGAATACAATTTGAGCGGAAGGTACATATCTTTTTAATTATCATTTTTCTTTTTTTATGTTATTCTGTAATGTACAGTTCCTTTGTTTGTGGGATCATTTTCCCCGAGCGGAGAGGGTAATGAGAAGAATTATAGAATGGATTGCTAATTATGCCTAGATCTCGGATAAATGGAAATTTTATTGATAAGACCTCTTCGATTATAGCCAATATTTTATTACGAATAATTCCGACAACTTCAGGAGAAAAAAAGGCATTTACCTATTATAGAGATGGTGTGATTTGATTCTTGTTTTTTTTTAGCCCTCACTTCATTCTTACGAGAAAAGACGTGGTTCGGAATAGAAAGAACCCAATTTTTGAAATAAAGCTACGCTTAGTGAAGGTAAAGTTTGGAGATAGAACAATTCCTTCTGTCGTGTATCCTCGATTGATCCAGCCTCAGATACTTTAATTTACTTTAATTATCGATCTTAGTATTGAACAAAAGGTTACACCTATAGGTTCTGTATTGCGGGGCAATCCTACTCCAATAGTACCAATAGGCGGCATAGGGAAGAAGCATTACACTAGGAATCAACAACACGAAAACTTTGTTATAAATTGCCCTTTTCCTTATCGGTATCGGGCTTAACAAGAATGGTTGGGACAACAAACATCCATCTCGTTCGTACTTTGGATACTCGTATAACCATCAAAGATCGTTGAAGTGACTAATTCCTGGAAATAGTAGGCGTTGAGGACAAAGAAATCGTTGGAGTTACCATTTCTATCTAGTACTAATACGATTGGTGTTAAGAAAAAAAAACCTCTTGCGGGAAGGCTGGCTAGAGATTTCTTGTAAAAATACCAGCTCCTGTCAGTTCATAATAAGAATAGGGAATTTTGGATTCCATGGATTATTCCCCTTAGTACTATGCACAGAAGGGAGGAGCCGTATGAGATGAAAATCTCACGTACGGTTCTGGAGCGGAGATTAAAAAAAAAAAAATGAACGACCGTAACGGATGTCGGCTCAATCCGAAGGAAATTATGCGGAAGCTTTACAGAATTATTATGAAGCTACGCGACCAGAAATTGATCCCTATGATCGAAGTTATATACTCTATAACATAGGCCTTATACACACAAGCAACGGAGAGCATACAAAGGCTTTGGAATATTACTTCCGGGCACTAGAACGAAACCCATTCTTACCACAAGCTTTTAATAATATGGCCGTGATCTGTCATTACGTGCGACTATCTCCACTATAGAAAGAAGGAAAAAAAGATCAAATTGGTTAGTCAATACTAAAAAAAATAGGCTTTCTACATATGCGTCGTCCAAAGGAACGATTTTTATCAGCTGTAGCAAGGAAAGAAACTTCATGATAACAAAAAAAAGGAAGAAAATAAGTACGGCCTACGCCTACATATTATACTCTATGGATAAAGGATCGAATTGATAAAGAAAGCACCGTAAAGATCAATTAGCGAGCTTTTGGGGTCGATACAGTTAAGAACTGCTTACTTATGTCACGATATGGGATATCAAGTTAGGAATCAACTTATGTAATAGAGTCGATCCACTAAAGTATTGAGCAGCGGTGTAGCATCAGATCCCAAAGATAGTAAGCTCTTTTTTCTTATGGAAGAAAGTCTTTTTCAAAGATTCTATAT